TTATACATATGCATTTTAGTTAGTAATTCCTAATTCTAATTTCATTTCAAGCAAAAACAAATGATCTTGAACTAAAAGATCGGGTTATCTATGATCTATATATGTATTACAATATACAATACAATAAGAATGAAAATAAATAAGAAAAAAAAAATATAAAATAAAATAAGAAGGAGGATTTTCAATGCGAGATATAAAAACATATCTCTCAACGGCACCTGTGCTAACCACTCTATGGTTTGGGTCTTTAGCAGGTCTATTGATAGAAATTAATCGTTTATTTCCAGATGCCTTGTCATTCCCTTTTTTTTCATCCTGATTGAATTATTGTATTGATCTGTGAAGAAATGAAGAAGATTTGATATACAATTCTACGTAACACGGCTCCAATTTTGCTCCCTTTTTCTTTCCTATCCTAAATCCTAAAAAAAAAAATAAAGAGTGTATCGAATCTGAGTCAAAATACAGTTAATATACGATATAATTTTGGGGAAAATAAATGGAAATGTGGATCCATTATAGGGGAAATCCTAACATAGAAAGAAGAAAATACTTAAATTAGGATAGGAATAATTCATAGTTTGAAAAAATTGTATTAATTAATTATTACGATATTCTTAATATTCTTCTATTAATGAATATGACTCTCTTTCTTTATAGTTAATAGTAATTATATTTTCTTTCTATTTCTTTATATTATAGTACTTCGAAGTCATTCGAATTCTAATAATTCGAAAAAAAAAAAATATTTATGAATTCCATTTCTAGTTAGTAAATTTTATTAATATACTTTTATTAATTTTATTAATTTATTTTTATTAATATAATTCATATTTATTAATATTATTTTTTTTTTTATTTTCTTTTTATTTGGTTCGGGTCAAAAATAAAATGAAGAGAGTTCTAAAGTAAAATCGATCCAAAAAGAAAAGGAGGTTCATGGCCAAGGGTAAAGATATCAGAATTAGAGTTATTTTGGAATGTACCTGTTGTGTTCGAAAGGATGTCAATAAAGAATCGCCGGGCATTTCTAGATATATTACTCAAAAGAATCGACACAATACACCCAATCGATTAGAATTGAGAAAATTTTGTCGCTATTGTCAAAAGTATACGATTCATGGGGAAATAAAGAAATAGATGTAACGGAATGCGTGTGTTATTTTACCAAGTAGCGGGAAGAGTAAGAACTTTACATCTTAACATATATAATACAAACCAAATCCTATTTTGGTCGAATCTTAAATGAATAAGAAAAAAATAGAATTATATTTTATAGATTCTTTTATATCTAAGGAATAAACAAACAAGGAATAAGCAAACCATGGATAAACCTTTTCGTAAATCCAAGCGATCTTTTCGTAGACGTTTACCCCCAATTGGATCGGGGGATCAAATCGATTATAGAAACATGAGTTTAATTAGTCGATTTCTTAGTGAACAGGGAAAAATCTTATCTAGACGGACGAATAGGTTGACCTTGAAACAACAACGATTAATTACTATTGCTATAAAACAAGCTCGTATTTTATCTTCGTTACCTTTTCGTAATAATGAGAAACAATTGGAAAAAGCGGAGTCGATCCCTAGAACTACTGGTCCTAGAACCAAAAATAAATAGATATACTCCAATCGTAACTCAAGCTCATGTTAATGTTTTGCTCAAAAAAAAACTAGAATCCAGATTTGATTCTTGTATTATAAAAAAGTAAAAATGGGGAATAAATCTTTTTTTATTGAAAGATGTTCGTTTATTCCTACTACTCAAATCTTAATTTCTTTTTCTTATATCTTCCCGGAGTCCATTCTCCGGGAAATCCTGTTTCAATCATTCTTGTTTACTGTATAAGAGATTCTATTAAGATTCTTTTATTTGATTTGTATTTTATTTTTGATTGATAATTTTATTTGAAATAATATCAAAACAATTCTTATTTGATAGGGCTATTTGCGCAAGTATTTTACGATTCAGAAGCAATTGTCTCTTGTACAGATTGTGGATGAATAGGCTATAACTATAGGATAGTATATCCTCACGAGTTACCGCATTTATCCGAGTGATCCACAAACGACGAAAATATCTCTTTTTCCTGCTCCTATCTCGATGAGAGGAAACCAAAGCTCTCATTCTTTGTTGAGTAGTTGTTCGAGTAAGTCTTGAATGAGCCCCTATAAAGGTTGATGCAAATAAACGAATCTTTTTTCGACGTCTCCGAGCTGTATATCCTCGTTTAACTCTGGTCATTTAATCAAATGAAACTTTCTTGAATAACTAATTGATTTCTCTTCTTTCAGTCATCCTTTTACTCCGGTCGATTAATAACAAAACGTATTCTTCCGATATATAAAATATAAATTCCAATGGCTTTTGCGACTATGACCTTCCCGACCACTATTTTTTATTTCTTCAAAGTATTTCGCCTGGAAATAATAAATTCGACTGCTACTAAATAAAAAAGAATAGTGGGTTACCTCGTTTCTATGGCAACTTCTGAAACGGTGAGGTCCTCTCTATACACCGGAGCCTCTTCATCAAATTTTATTGTGAACTTGTATAGTTCACAATCTTTGGCTCTACCCATCCATTTTTTAATTAGAATTCTTTTTTCAATTCTAATTATATAATTAGAAAGTAATAGCCCTTTTCACAAAAAAGTTATCCATACAGTGACGGCATTTAATTCTGAAAGTTGGCTAGGTAGCTGACCCTATTAGTCCGTTTTTTAAAGAATAGGAATAGGAGCATAACCTTTTTCCTCCGCTTAATGGATAACTATTTGTTACCAATGGAGAATTCCTTCTCATCTCAAACGGAATGATTGGGTTTGTACCAATAGAAACCATAAATTCATAACATAATTAGGTAGCTGATAGATCTTCATTTTTAGATAAATGTTAATTAAAAGGCCGTATTCTACTCTATCTATCCTAAGTGGTCGTTGATACTGGTTTGCATTTATTCAAACTCATGATCTGAACTGAACGAGTCGCACATACACCCTAGTACATGTTCCTCGACGCTGAGGACATCCTCGAAGAGCGGGAGATTTCGTGACATTTCTTATTGGCTGTCTTGCGTTTCTAATAAGTTGTTTAATGGTTGGCATGGCATGTCTATAGAATCTCATTCTATATAGAATAGAGCGGGTTGGCTTAGATCGATCTTAACCTGATGGTTGATGATTATGAATTATTTCTATTCATACGTAAATTTATAATTTTTAAATGGAATTATTATATTTATATGGAATCCCCAGTATTTTCATTTTCAACCGCTACAAGATCAACGATGCCATGAGCTTGGGCTTCTGTTGCTGACATAAAAACATCCCTTTCCATATCTTCGGATATAACCCATAAAGGGTTGCCCGTTCTTTGTACATAAACTTTTGTGAGAGTTTCGCGAAGCTTCAATAGTTCTTCTGCTTCCAGGATAAATTCCCCTGCTTGTGCCTCGTAAAAAGAACTAGCAGGTTGATGAATCATAACCCTGATTCTATTTATATAACATCATGAACGGTTCTTATATCTATATATCGCACGATTGGTTTAAAGTAAGGGGGAATCAAAATAACAATTAACAATAAAAAATAGAATGAAACAACCGTACGGGCATCTTTTGAACATTGCATACGGCTCTGCAATGGAATTTCTTTTTTCGATATAATTTATTCTATGGAAAAGAATAAATATAACCCATCCGATCCAAATCGTTAAATGATCCATTTACCACCCTTTCCTTCGTAGTAGTAAAAAAGATACTATGATGGTTCTGTTGCTTTATATATTTATCTATTTATCTCGTCTGTGGTTTAGCAATCCCAAAGTTTCTTTTTGATATGATCCAAGAAGGATAAAATGATTTTTTCCATTTTTTTGATTCTTTCTCTCATAACATAAAAAGAAGAAAGATACTTCTGGTGTGGAAGAATAATGGTTTGTGACGCTGAAATTGACTCTTGCTTGACACATAAATCAAATTGGGAATAACCCTTTTTTCATACTACTATCTCGATACAAAATCTCATGTTATAAAAAAAACAATAATGGTTTGTTCATATCGAACTCGAAGTGCCATGCTATTATTACTTATTCTTTATTTAATTCATATTCGATACAGCGAAGGCATAGTATTATTTTTTTTTTATCAAATAAAAAAACTCATTGGCGCCAAGCGTGAGGGAATGCTAGACGTTTGGTAATTTCTCCTCCGACCAGAATAAAAGATCCCATTGAAGCAGCTAATCCCATACATATTGTATGTACATCCGGTGACACAAATTGCATAGTATCATAAATGGCTATTCCTGGTATTACCCATCCGCCTGGAGAATTTATAAACAAATAAAGATCCCTAGTATCATCTTCTATGCTGAGATATACCATGAGACCAACAAGTTGATTCGAGACCTCACTATCAACCTCTTGGCCTAAAAAAATTAATCTTTCTCGATGAAGTCGGTTGATTAGGACAAAATTATATCCTTGAGAAGCCGTACGTGCACCTTTGGATGCATACGGTTCAAAATAATTGTGAAAAAAAAATCAATGTGTTGATTCCAGTCCTATTTCTTTTTTTTTTTTACATGAGTTTTGCCCTCCTTACCTTTCCCTATATTTTAAAATGTAAAAAAGAAAAAAGAATTTTATAAACTTATTGAACTAACTTCTCATTGATGTATTGTTTCATCGAAATTCAAATAACGATGTAATTTTCTTGTTCCTGAATGGGCCTTGCAATTCTTTTAGGTTCTTGTTCTACTCCGGGGGAAGATTTGCCCGAATTCCATTTGCGCATATAGGTCAAATGATTCCAGTACCACTTCTTTTTTTTTCAATTGTTTGATACCTTTCCCCAAAATATTCGATGTATTCATCATACTACTGGTAGGAAGTTTTCTATTATACCTATAGTAAATTTATTAATACATATTTATTAATACATAATAGTCTATGATACAAGCGGTAATCATGTAATCATCATATATTATACATAATAG